AGTTATCCCCCCTTCGTTTTTTGTAGTTCATTGATTGAATTTGAATTTCGTTTGATTAAGACGAAGTTCCGTAAAAACCTCCGCTTTCCTTGAAATATCATGAACAGTTCCTGTAGGTTGAGCTCCTTTTTCAAGGAAATATAGAATAGCAGGAACATTTGAATAAGTTTGATTCTTTATCGGATCATAAAAACCCACTTTCCGAAGATCTCTTCCTTCTCTTCGGGATCGAGCATCAATTGCAACGATTCGATAGACGGCTCATTGGGATAGATATAGGTGAACAATACCCCCCCCTAGAAACGTATAAGAAGTTTTCTCCTCGTACGGCTCGAGAAAAAATGATTCAAAGTTATGTTGATGTATAGAATTCTAATGGCAAATAGATCTATAAAATTCGAAAATTCATTAGACCCTAGTATGTTACTCAGTCTTGCGCCCCCTTCCCCTGGAGCAAAAATCAATCATTTGTACTCATAACTCAAGTTGGATAACTCTCAAATAGCTCAAAGGACAACTCTTAGGCCTTAGGTATTTCATTTATTGAGCGGTCTCTAACCCCCTTTCCCTTTTTATTTGTCTCATTTCAAATCTATTGTATTCGTTCTAAGTTTTTGAGACGCTTGAAAGCGGTGTTTCCTTGTTCCGGGATCCTTAATTTATGTTTTAAATCATTGGGTTTAGACATTACTTCGATGATCCTTAATCCTTTTAAAATGGCAGCAACATACCTTTTTTGTGATTTATTTTTATCATAGAATCATTTGATTCCCGTACGATACGCTTTTGATCGAAAGTGTTCTACAAATTCCAACAAATTTTCTTTTTTGGATTTTAAACTTGCTTGAATTCTATCCTTTCGATTTCTATATCGAAGATATACTTACAAAGTATTTCTAACTTCTTAATTAGCACTAACCCTAGATCTTTGCCCTGAGAAATGAATCAATACTTTCTACTCGAGCTCCATCATGTACTACTTACATTACACCCCCCCCCCAAAAAAAAAAGAAAAGAGGGTTCTAGTGAAGCAGAACAAAGGATGTCGAGCCAAGAGCACCTTCATTCCTATATAACTACATAATAGAATTATAATAAAAAAATGGTGGGTGTAAAAATCCACAACTGATCATGTCCTTCAAGTCGCACGTTGCTTTCTACCACATCGTTTCAAACGAAGTTTTACCATAACATTCCTCTAGTTTGGAGCCGGTATGTAATTGATTCAATTATGGAACCATGAATAGTCATTGTTTTAGTCGGTACATAGTAATCTATACTTGTTTCTTTTTTTTATGCTTTTTTGTGGGGGGGTGTGTAGATATTTTTCTGAAGATGTCTCATCAAGAATTCAACTTAACCCCATATTTAATTGTATGAATGGAACATTTTTTTTTTAGATTTTCTTTCTTATATCTTTAACTCTAATCTAGATAGATTATATATCTAAAAAATGATTTCGATTTTGATACCTTTTATATCTATAAAATTTGATATTTATATCAAATTTTATATTCTAGTATCTATAATATAATTTTCCTATACTTATAATATAGAAATATTATATTCGTAATAATCATAATAATAGAATATCTAGAATTCTATATTATTATATATATCATAAAATACTCGATTTAAAAAATGAAATATAATAATTTTAGACTCTAATTCTAAATTCATTTTTTAATTTTAAAATAATATATATATAATATTTATTAATACATAATATAATATACTATAACATTTCCATTTTTTATAAATAAAAAAAAAAATGGAAAATAAAAGGATACAAATATAAAATAAATGAGTTATTTTTAAATCTGCATCTTCACATGAGACAATAATAGGATAGATTCACCAATCTAATACTTCTTCAAGTACGAAAGACTAATCTAATAATAAATCATTACAAATATTTAATTGAAAAATTTGAGTTGAATAAAAGTTTTACAAACAATAAAAACCACATTTGATCCTTAACATTTGATCCTTATAAGAGAAATAATCTATGTTTCGTTTTGAACTGAACCAACAATGATTTAAAGCAAATAGATAGATCAAAAAACAAATCCAATTGAATTTCTCTTCGTTTTTTTTTTTTCATGAAGTTAGAGCGTTATTCTTTCATATGATTAATAAAATTAAGAATCGAAAGAATAGGAGATTTTTGTATCTTAGACTGAACAATTGTTACTGGAAGTAATTATGGATATTCTATGTTAAATAGTTGAATTTAATAAATTGAAAAGATCATAAATCTTTTTCACGAAAATAGAAACCTCATTATCGATGAAATAGAACGATAACAAATACATACATCTAAAAATTTCCTTCCTCATTTCTTAGGTATTTTTTTTTTTTTTTTGTTTGACTTGAGGTTCATTAATCTTTCTGTAATTTTTCGATAAGAATCTTTTCATAAAGTCAAAAGTAAATAGAATAATGTATGAATTGCCCCGTCTCAATTATAGATTTACAGCAATTCATTAGAGCCAAAGACAAAATACCTAAAATTGAGGTCCAAAGAAACTCTTACATCTTACATATGTAACTTGATTGTTTGTTAATGAGATTTGTACAGACATGATATTGAAATTGTTACCTTCCACTGCTGATCTATTTCACGAATAATATGCGATGATGAATCATCAATAAAAAAAAGATCCTCTTTTATTTTTATACAGGATGCTAGATTATCTTGTCCAGGTACAAGGTCTCTTTGTTCCTATTTTTAGTTTCCCCTAACCCTAACCTAGCCTTAAGAGACTTAATTGAATTCCATTAGTACCAAGAAAACCCTCTTGTTTATTTTATAATAAAACAATCCACAGAGAATTAATAAATAGACTATTTCATTCTCATTTAAGGAAAGGATAGGGAAAAATAGATAGGGAATATATATAGATATAGAAGCCTTTCTTTCGGATTTCGCTGCATCATTTCGAATTCAAATGTATCTGAAACGTAAGGTTTTTCTAAGTAACTAACCTTCAATATGAAATGAGGGGGAGCATAGAATAGAATGAAAGGTCCCTCCAACTTTTTTAGAATTCAAATTCAAACTTTTGTAGTCATGATCTATGTTCCCCGACTCACAAATAAAATCCGGTACGTCTACATGTCATTTGCACTTGATTGAGCTTGTCTTCTAAAAAAGATATGATTCAGAGAAGAATGATAAAAAAATAAGAAACAATAATAGAATCACATTCTATCCAATATTAGACTCTTAAACATAGGATTTAAAACAAAAAGCAATCTTTATTCTGATATAATTGGTATGCTCTGGGACGGAAGGATTCGAACCTCCGAATAGCGGGACCAAAACCCGTTGCCTTACCACTTGGCCACGCCCCATTTAGATTTTTAGTCGACACTAATAAACACTAATATTGTTATTAGTCGTTCGTCAATTCCAGTACAAATATGTATGGTATTGTATGGAATAGATTAAATTGTTGATAGGATTTTGACACGTGTAGACATAGAATTAAACTGAATTTATTGATCATTACATATAATTCAATTAAGATATTTATGAAAGTATGATTTCTTCGATTCTCTTTTGAGACTTGAAGTATTCTTGATTGGGTGAGTTAAAAGAAAAAGAAGGATTTTTGAGTCTACCCTACTTTATTCTTTTTTCCCTTATATTGATACCATATCAATAACTCAATCAAAATTCAATTATCTCCAAGAACAAAATGTTTGTTATGCTTAATATCTTTAGTGCAATCTGTATCTGTCTTAATTCTGCCCTTTATTCGAGTAATTTTTTCTTCACCAAATTGCCCGAAGCCTATGCTTTTTTGAATCCAATCGTAGATGTTATGCCAGTCATACCTCTGTTCTTTTTTCTTTTAGCCTTTGTTTGGCAAGCCGCTGTAAGTTTTCGATGAAATATTTAATACTGCCCTAGAAAAAGTCATGATTTCTTTGAGAAAAAAATTCTAACAATTGATAAGATTTTTCTAATCTTATGATAAGATTAGAAAAATCTTAGATTATGAACCCTCAATTAAATTAAAACATTGAAAGTCAAAGTATTGGATAGTCGCGAAAAAGAAATCTATATCAGCTCATTCTAACCCTTTCCTTTTTCTAGTGAAAGGCGCTATTAGGGTTCCCCACAATATCTAATTGTGGGTATGAAAGAAAATTTTGGCAATGAAAGACTCTTAATTACAAATGATTTTTTGAAAATTCTTTTCCATTTCTAGAGACTACTTCTCATATCTTGGTGTCAAAATAGGAGTCTAGGATATGTGGTACAAAAATGGAGAATCTATTCTCTTTTTCCGAAAAAATGATCTTGGAGATTGTGTAATGCTTACTCTCAAACTCTTCGTTTACACAGTAGTAATATTCTTTGTTTCTCTCTTCATCTTCGGATTCCTATCTAATGATCCAGGACGTAATCCTGGGCGTGAAGAATGAAGAATACAAAATAAAGGCATTTGTCTTACTTGATTTAAAAATTTTCTTCGAATTTGACCTTTTCCACATCTTTAACTATGAAAAAAAGAAAAAAAGGGGGTTCGAGAAATTCGAAAGATAAAAAACAATTCATCAACGGAAACGGAAAGAGAGGGATTCGAACCCTCGGTACGAATAACTCGTACAACGGATTAGCAATCCGCCGCTTTAGTCCACTCAGCCATCTCTCCCATATATAAAGTAAAGATTGAGAAAGTCTTTCTTTATTTTTCTTTATTATATAGATATATACAACTTTTATCAGCAATTCCAATTCCATAAAGTAAGGGCTCGAAAAATATATTTCCAATAGAAATATAGAAAAAAAGAGAATATTTCTTTCAGTTTGTTCAAAAGGGCCTTTTTATTCTTATTCCCACGGACGGATAGGTCAGTACCTATCCGGGCCTTTTTTGTTTTGTTCCAATGAATCATACTTATGATATAGAGTCAAAATAGAATCAAAATGTCAGTTCTTAATTTTAATATTTTTTTTTTCTTGATTTTTTTCTTTATTATTTACA